CAAAGTTAGCCTCAGTCATTATATATTGAACAGAGGCAAAAGCCTCTGTAACGGTCGGACGATAATAAAAAGTCATAGCAAACCCCGTCGCTACTTGGACTAAAAAACAAGTAAGTGTAATTCCTCCTAAACAATAAAATATATTGACATGAGGAGGAACGTATTTACTAGTTATATCATCGGCAATCGCCTGAATCTCAAGACGTTCTTCGAACCAATCATAGACTTTATTGAGATAGGTAAACCAAGGGACCCCCCTGAGAACCGTATATGAGAATTTCATCTCGTACGGCTCAAACAAAAATACTAAAATACTGGTTATTTTGAAAACGGATATGTGTAAGTTTTAAACTTCTTAACTTAATCCTAATATTCCAATTTGAAGGAAGATAAGAAAAAAATAGAAATCCCAAATTCTTTTTAGTTCTAATGCCAAAATCTCAAGTCGGCTCACTAGTCTTTTCTCTTGATTCTTCGAGGCCTCTTGAATATTCTATTATTTACTTCATTTTTTTTATTTGTGTATGTAATGCGATTTTTATTTTACTGTTGTTTTTTGATTATTATTGATAGGAATTTTCTTGTTAAGACCCTATGAATCAATTCAAAAACCTCAGATTCATACCAGAACCACGATGATTTTCAAAAAAACCTTTAATCGAAGTCCAAAAATTCCCTGAGTAAGAACTGCTGGATCATCACTTATTCAATGACAGTGAATAGATATAATGAAAAAAATTCAAAGAAACTTTTGCCCTTTGATCAAAATAAATATAAGCGGGGGCAGTTTAAAAGAATAAAAATCGTTCATTTTATTCTTCTAACTCTTTAAATTTTTTTTAGTCCGGTTGCGAGGTTTAAATAGAAATATTAAGTATGAATCATAGTTCTAATACTTCAGAATCTATTTTCTATATTCCGTGTTCCAGATACTAGAATAAATATCTGACGGGGTAAAGCCATCTCTATCAAGATGATGGATCCTTTTTATGTTCTGTTTTATCAATAGGATCCATTATAACAAGTCACACACTCATATTCCGGAAATACAGAAACAAAGAAGTTTCACGGTCGAACTACCAAATCAAAGACTTAAATGCAAAACTTTACCTTCTCTTCAACAAAACTAATTAGTTGGTTCTTGTGAATCTAATTCTTAGCAATTTGGTCCAGTAAAATGGACGAATTATAAATCTCTAAAATAATAGAGAGAAATACCGCAAATAGAGCCATTGCAACACCCATAAAAGGAGTAGTTCCCCATCCAGGAGCTACTTTACCATATTCTGAATTCAATGGTTTCAATAAATCCCCTACAACAGTTCGTCTTGGACCAGATCTAGAACTACCCTCAACGGTTTGTGTAGCCATAAATCCTACTTTTTATTCATTGAGATTTGTTGACTTTGTATACCATTCCGCTATAAATATAGTATATTACCCTATAGATCTAGATCCATTTTGGTCTTGATATTATATAATAATGGAAACAGCAACCCTAATTGCCATCTCTATATCTGGTTTAATTGTAAGTTTTACCGGGTATGCCTTATATACTGCTTTTGGGCAACCCTCTCAACAACTACGAGATCCATTCGAAGAACATGGGGACTAGTTAAAGTAATGAGCCCCAATATTACGATATTGGAGGCTCATTGCTTCAATTGATATAATGAAAAATCATTTCACCTTTTTAGTTGGAACTATAGGGGGTTCTCGAAAAAAGATAGCGAAAAAAATGATTCCTAAAGTCGAGACTAAGAGGAATGTATAAACCAATGCTTCCATAGATTTGATCGTGGTTTACAATTATAGCTTTCATACCTGTTTTGGGAGGATTATCTCCTGGATAAAGAAAAAGAAAGAACAAGAGTAACACAAACTGCAATGATTCAAATAAAAATTTATTCAGTTCCCTATATCAATATCATAACAAAAAAAGTCGAATTGAAAAGGAACAAACGAATGTTCTTTCTATCAGACTGCCTGTCTTTTTGTGCTTGGATCTCCAAGTTTTTGGAATGCTCCAAATTCTACTTGAGCATCCAAATCTGGATCGATACCAGCAAAAACATCTCTGAACAAGGTTCTAGCACCATGCCAAATGTGCCCGAAAAAGAAGAGCAGAGCAAACGAAGCATGTCCAAAAGTAAACCAACCCCTTGGACTGCTACGAAAAACACCATCTGATTTTAAAGTCGCACGATCTAATTCAAAAATTTCACCCAATTGAGCACGTCTAGCATATTTTTTCACAGTAGCAGGATCACTATAACTGATTCCATTGAGTTCGCCACCATAGAATTCAACAGTTACACCTACTTGTTCGACACTATACTTCGACTCTGCCCTTCGAAAAGGAACATCAGCTCTAACAATTCCGTCTCCATCTACCAAAACAACCGGAAATGTTTCAAAAAAAGTAGGCATACGACGTACAAAAAGTTCACGCCCCTCTTTTTCTCTAAAGATAGGATGTCCTAACCAACCGACGGCTATTCCATCGCCATTGTCCATTGAGCCTGCTCTAAACAACCCCCCTTTTGCCGGATTATTGCCGATGTAATCATAAAAAGCTAATTTTTCAGGAATTTTAGACCAAGCTTCTGATAAACTTTGATTTTCGGCTAGCCCAGCACCAACTCTTCGATATATTTCTTGCTGGAAGTATCCCTGATCCCATTGATAACGAGTGGGACCAAATAATTCAATCGGGGTAGTTGCTGAACCATACCACATAGTTCCAGCAACAACAAAAGCTGCAAAAAATACAGCAGCGATACTACTGGAAAGGACGGTTTCAATATTTCCCATACGCAATCCTTTGTATAGACGTTGAGGTGGACGCACACTAAGATGGAAAAGACCCGCTAATATGCCTAATGTACCTGCTGCAATATGGTGAGAGGCTATTCCCCCCGGAACAAAAGGATCAAAACCTTCCACACCCCATGCGGGATTGACGGATTGTACCCTTCCTGTTAGTCCATAAGGATCGGACACCCATATTCCAGGACCAAACAATCCTGTTACATGAAATGCGCCAAAACCAAAACAAGCCACCCCTGCAAGAAATAAATGAATTCCAAAGATTTTTGGCAAATCCAACGAAGGTTTTCCAGTACGTTCATCACAAAAGATTTCTAGATCCCAATAGACCCAATGCCAGATAGCCGCCAAAAAGCACAAGCCCGAAAACACAATATGTGCCGCGGCCACACCTTCGTAACTCCAAATACCTGGATTCGTTATAGTCCCTCCTGTTATATTCCAACCACCCCAGGAATTGGTTATTCCTAAACGAGTCATGAAGGGTATAACGAACATACCCTGTCTCCACATTGGGTCAAGAACAGGGTCAGAGGGATCAAAAACTGCTAATTCATATAGAGCCATCGAACCGGCCCAACCAGCAACTAGAGCTGTATGCATTATATGGACAGAAAGTAAACGGCCGGGATCATTTAATACAACGGTATGAACACGATACCAAGGCAAACCCATGAAAATACCTCTTATATCAACAAAAAATAGACACTATGTAACTTTATTGCACTGTAAAAAACTATACTATGGACCCTCCCCTTTCAGTAAATTATCTTGCATAATCTCGCATAAAGAATTCATATTTGTTCTAGTTGTTTAGTAATAATGGAACTTGGAACAATTATATTCATTCGTAAGAACAAAAAGAAGCAGATCTATTCTATACCCGATAAGTAACAATACGCAATGGTGGTGGGGGGTGACTTTATTTTATATGAGTGTTTCTATTCTATATGGGTGTTTATATCAGTGAATGCAGACATATTCAAGAACGACCTATTGGTCAAAACTTTCCTTTATTCATTCCAATTCCCTCTTCATGTCTGGTTACCGGATGCTATGGAAGGGCCGACCCCTTTTTCGGCTCTTATACACGCTGCTACTAATGATTTTTAGCAAACAAAATCAATTCATTCTGTTTCACGCTCTCACACCAAAGCAAAGTAAGATAGAGAACTGCCTCCGTTTCCATTTTATGCCTGTTGGTCTTCCAAAGGTACCATATTTAATTCCTGGAGATGATGAGGCATCTTGGATTGACTTATATAATCGGCTTTATCAAGAAAGACTACTTTTTTTAGGTCAAGAAATAAACAGTGAAATCTCAAATCAACTTGTAGGTCTCATGGTATATCTCAGTATAGAGGACTATACCAGAGATTTATATCTGTTTATAAATTCTCCGGGCGGAGAAGTAATATCTGGAATGGCTATGTTTGATGGTATGCATTTTGTACCAGCAGAAGTACAGACAGTATGCGTAGGATTAGCCGCTTCAATGGCATCTCTTCTTTTGCTCGGAGGAGAAATTACCAAACGTCTAGCATTCCCTCACGCTTGGCGCCAATGATTCTTATTTCTAGAAAAAAAAGAAGACTATGCCTACACCAATATTAAGTAAAAAAAGCATGGCACTTCGAGTTCGATATGCAAAAATAATTTTTTTTTTCAAAACCATTAGATTATATATCGAAAGAGTAGTATGAAAAAGGAGTATTTACCATTTTATCTGATCTATCAGGAGCCTTTTTTAGTGTCACAATCTTTTTTTGTTTTCACACCAGAAAACTTTGAACAATATTTATTTTTTATTATATTAACTATTTCAAAAAAGAAACTTTGGGATTGCTGAATAACAGACTAGACGAAATAAAAGAGCAACGGAATCATCACAGTCTATAAAAAATTTTCTAAAACAAAAAAGAAAGGTGGTTATTGGATTATTTACTGATCTGGGTCTGATAGACCTGGTATATTTTAAACTTCTTCGAGGGAAGATCAAAATGAATTTTCCTAGTAGAGCCGTATGCTATATAAAAAAGAAACAAGATGTCTGCCTGTACGGCTTTACATTTTATCTTCATTAGTTTTTTCTTATTTACATCCCTTAGCCTATCATCCAATCCAAGATTATTAGAAACCCTTATCATGTTATATTCTATATTCTCAGGGTAATGATCCATCAACCTGCTAGTTCTTTGGTGGATGGAAAAACAGGAGAATGTATCCTGGACGCGAATGAATTAATCAAAATGCGCGAAACTATTACACAGATTTATGCACAAAGAACAGGCAAACCTTCATGGCAGATAGCCAAAGACATGGAAAGGGATTGTTTTATGTCAGCAGAAGAAGCCCAAGCCTACGGAATTGTTGATATGGTAGCGGATTGAATAAAAAAAGAATTCCTCATAAATATCTCATTTTATCTTTTTTAAATTCACGTATACCAAAGATATTTTATAGAATCTAAATAATTCATAAAAAAAGAATTCCGCATAAATATCTTTTTTAAATTCGCGTATACCAAAGATATTTAATAGAATCTAAATAATTCATAATTAAAGGGTTAGGATTGATCTAAACCAGTCATTATATATATATACTCACCATGCCAACTATAAATCAACTTATTAGAAACACAAGAAAGCCAATCCGAAATGTCACAAAATCTCCCGCTCTTCGGGGATGCCCTCAGCGCAGAGGAACATGTACTAGGGTGTATGTGCGACTCGTTTTTTTAGATAATAGACTAAAATTCTATTAATATAATAAGAATTGTGTATAAAATTTATGATTTCGATTGGTGCAAACCGAATCACTTTAATTTGCAATTTAAGATGAAAAAGACTTTCCCATTGGTAACAAATGGTTATCCATTAAGCGGGAAAAATCCTATTTCAAATAAAGAAAAATTATGTCCTAAATTTTGCAAGAACGGACTAAGAGGGTCAACTACCCAGTTAATCTTCATACTTAAATACCGTTACTGTATAGCTAGATTTCTTTGTGAAAGACCTATTACTAGATATTTAATGGGTAGAGCCCATGAGTGTCAACTGTACAAGTTAACAATAACATTGATTAAATGAAGATTCAATGAAGGAAGGGGCTCCGGTGTATAGAGAGGACCTCACCGTTTAAAACGTAATCATAGAAACGATGGAACCCACCATTTCTTTCTCCATTTCTATTTAATTCAAAATAAAAAAAAAAGAAAAAAATCGTGGTTGGGAAGGTTAGAGTAGCAAAAGCCATTGGAATTATTATTTTATACATTGGAAGAATCCCTTTTTGTTATTAATAGACTAGGAAGGATAAAAGAATAACTGAAAGAAAAAATCAAATAGTTATTCATCAAAGTCTCATTTATTCAATGACCAGAATTAAACGAGGATATATCGCTCGAAAACGAAGGACAAAAATTCGTTTATTTACATCAAGCTTTCGCGGAGCTCATTCAAAACTTACTCGAACTATTTTACAACAGAAAATAAAAGCTTTGGTTTCCGCTAATCGGGATAGAGATAGGAAAAAAAGGGATTTTCGCAGTTTGTGGATCAGTCGAATAAACGCAATAATTGGCCAGAATAAGAAAATATACTATATTTATAGTAAGTTAATGTCTAATATGTACAAGAGGCAATTACTTCTTAATCGTAAAATAGTTGCACAAATAGCTATATTAAAGGGGAATTTTATTTTTATGATTGCCAACGATCTGATAAACAAATAAAAATTCCCCGGAGATTCAACTCCGGGAAGGTGGTAAAACAGAAGCGATTTGTATGATAAAATAGAATTAGAATTCATATGACAAAGTCATCAAAATAAATAAAAAACCGCGCTCAAAAAAAAAAGATTTATTCTTCTTTACCTATTCTCTTTTTTCTTACAACGCAAGAACCCCAATAGGATTGTCGTAGTTTTCGAACAAAATATTAATCCACATTTTCATTGAGTTTAGATTCAAAATTGAATTCAATTGAAGAGTAACTCTATTTTTTTTTTTTTTTAAGAACAGTCTTTTTTTTAAGAAAAGTCTTTTTTTTAAGAACAGTCGTAGTAGTTCTAGTGGTCGACTCGCTTTTTTCAAATTTTTTTTTTTCATTATTAACAAAAGGTAATGAAGTTACAAAAGGTAACAAAGATAAAATACGAGCTTGTTTTATAGCAATCGTAATTAATCGTTGTTGTTTTAAGGTCAATCTATTCACGCGTCTAGATAATATTTTTCCTTGGTGACTAATAAATCGATAAAGTAAACTCATGTTTTTATAATCAATTCGATCCCCCGATTGGATCGGGGACAAACTCCTACGAAAAGATTGCTTAGATTTAAGAAAGAGTCGCTTAGATTTATCCATGGTTTTTTTATTCCTATACCAAAATCCTATTTCTTATAAAAATTTATTTATATTCTTATTTTTTTCTATATGTTTGTTAATGTTTGTTATATATATATATGCTATATAATATAATTTTATTATATATAATCTAAAAAATATATATAATCTAAAAAATCTTCTTAATGTTCTATTTATTATATAAATTTATAATAGAATTATAATATAATTTTTAGAATATATCTTCTATCTGAAAGATTCTTTTTTATCTGTAAGGGTAACACACAAGCGAGCCATTTTCTCTATTTCTTTATCTCTGCGTGAATCATATGTTTGCAACAAAAGGGACAGAATTTTCTCAATTCCAATCGATTCGGCGTATTGTGTCGATTCTTTTGAGTAATATATCTAGAAATCCCCCTTGATTCCTTATTAACACTCTTTTTATCACAATTAGTACATTCCAAAATAACAGTAATTCGGATATCTTTACCCTTGGCCATGCATGAACCTCCTTTGATTTTTTGATTCACTTAACTCTTCGATTTTCAGATTTGAAGCGAAGAATAAAAAAGGAACTAAAAAGTATAAGTTGATAATTCAAAATAAAATTATCAAATATTTCGTTCCAATTAATTTTTATAGTACAGTAAAAATTCAGTAATAAAATGATTTCGAACTATATTTCGAATCGCAGTAAAGTATTTGACTTTTCATTTAAGTTAAGTATCTTCTATGATATTATTGCCCCTGCCCAAGTATTCCAATTCCATTTGTGGTCTCACTCTATTATAAATAGCAATGGAATTGAATTTTTTATTCAATTCCATTGAAACCTGGCAAAAATTCCGAGTTTCACTGAGGCCAAATCCACCTTTCCCTTTCTTTGAAACTTCTTCTAATTCGAAAAAAGAAGGAATTAATCACAGATATTTGATTTGATATCTAATCTTCGTCACACCTTCCAGTCCCAATTCCAATAACTAGAATTAAAAAAAGGGGAATATCAATGCATCCGGGAATAAACGATTGATTTCTATCAAGAGACCCGCTAAAACCGCGAACCATAGAGTACTTGCCACTGGTGCCACAGAGAGATATGTTTTGAGATCTCGCATTTCAAATCCTCCTTCGTTTTTTTCTTGTAATTTGTAATACATAATTACATATAGGAATATGATAAAATAGTTATTTTATTTTTTTAATAATCACTTGCATTTGTCGGGGGAAGTCCGAATTCAATTTGAATTGAATAACGATTCATGAGATATTTTTTTTTTATTTCATTCTAGAATATTATTTTAACTATATTATTCTATAATGAATTTTCTGAAATTATGAATTTTATTATTATAATATATATTATAATATAAAAATAATAAGAATATTTTTTATTATTCTATATTCTATTTTTCATATTTAAAAAAATTTTTGATATTTAGATTCTTTATATATATATTCTTTGTTTTTAGATTCTTTAGTTACTATTATACTCTATATCTATATATTCCCTTTAATTTAATTAAATATTTTTATTCTATAGAATATAGAAATAGAATAATTTGTAATACATAATTACATATAGTTCGATATTATTTAATAGGATATGAGAAAGTAAAAAAAAAAGAAAAAAATGTGGAAAACAAGACAAAGATTCTTTAGAATGAAACTGGAAACCCATGGACATGGAAAGGGATGTAGCGCAGCTTGGTAGCGCGTTTGTTTTGGGTACAAAATGTCACAGGTTCAAATCCTGTCATCCCTATCCCATACTATTAGTTATTGTATGAGCAGTAAAAATAGATCAATTGAGACGAATTAAAATTGGACATACTAACTAAATAGCAATAGTTCACTATGGATAACTATTGCTATTTAGTCAGTATATGCATGCAAGATGTATTAGCATCACATAAAAAAAATTTTTTATGAAAAAAAGCGCTCTTAGTTCAGTTCGGTAGAACGCGGGTCTCCAAAACCCGATGTCGTAGGTTCAAATCCTACAGAGCGTGATTACATTATTGTTATATCGAATCGAGAACGAGAATGATACGGAAATAAAGGGATAACAGTCTAATCTAAAGTCTGAATTGGATCTCCGTTGTTAATTTAATTTTAATCCTAAAACAACGAAATAGGAGTAGGAGGTCAATAAACAAAGGAGATGTTACTTAATCAAAGATCCAATTGATCACCACGTCGATATTGTAAATATGCAGTTACAAATAACCCAGCCAAAGTAATAGGGATTAGACCTAAGACGATTCCGAATAGAAAAACTTCAATCATTTGAATTTGTTTGAAAGGAAAAAAAGGGAGGGTAATATCTATCCTTAAATATGAATTTTTATTTACCATGAGTCTCAATCACGAAAAATTGCAAATTTACATGATAAGTAACTATGGAAGATCTAGAATATTTCAAAATTTCGAATCGAATTCATCTAAAAATTTCAAATCAAATAAGTCGTATCTTATTCAGACTGATAAAAATACCTGCGGTTATAGTTAAAACTGCTAGTAGAAAACCGAAATAACTGGTTATAGTGGGCATAAGGAAACTAAATGAAATATGTTCTTTTTATACATATGTTTATAAAGCACTTTCCTAAGTTTCCATTTTTCTTTTTTGAGATAAAAAAAGAAGCAAAAAATACCACGTGAAAGATACAATTGAAAATAATTGATTAATCAATCAATTATTACGAACGAACAAAAAGAAAAATATAGTTCCATAGGTACGAAATCAATTCATCATCTTTGACATCTACGCATCCTGTGATTCCAAATCAACAGATTTACTCGTGAGTTTAGTAATATAAACTAAT